AAATGAATAAGAACAAATAAGTTTTAGCCAGTGTAATAAAGATACCTATTATTGTTACAAAAACTTTCCCTCTTTGATTTAGGTCAAATAACTCAGGACCAAATAGGTTTGGAATGGAAAGATTCCACCCCCCCAAGTAAAGAACTGTTACAAATAATGAAGAAATTAGTAGATTTAGATACGAAGCAACATAAAACAATCCAAATTTGATACCTGAGTATTCGGTTTGATAACCAGCTACTAATTCTTCTTCTGCTTCTGGTAAATCAAAAGGTAATCTCTCACACTCGGCTAGAGAAGAAATTAGAAAAATGATAAACCCTATAGGTTGACGCCACAAATTCCATCCCCAAAAACCATATTTGGATTGTGTTTCAACTATATCAACTGTACTTAAACTGTTAGATAATCATAGTCGACAATAACATCACTGCTTTCATCGCTATTACAGAACCGTACATGAGATTTTCACCGCATACGGCTCCTCATAGGTCACAAATGAATCTAAGAACCTTTCAACATTATTTTTCTTGATATGTTTGTAGGATCGATAGAGAATAAAACTCTTATCCTAAGGTTTAGTTTAGAATTAGACTAATGGAATTCTGTCTGCTATATTTATAATTATAATAAATAAGTGCTTCTGAATTGATCTCATATTTTAAGAATTGTCATTTTTCTTTTTTGATTAAAAACTTTATCTTTGAATGAAAAAAGACTTTTTATAGGAATATCGCATAGATATTTCAACTTCTCCTTTTCGATTACGAAAAAAAATTTATTACATAACAAGAATTTGATTTCGTTCCTATTCTCCTTTCTCAGAAAAGAGGTATTATTCACATTATCAAAAGTAAAAGATTTATTCGTTTTGATAGTTATTTACTTAATCGGTGGACAGGAACATACTCTGGGTCGAAATCATGGGGAGTACTTCTTAATAATTTCTACCAACTTAAAGCCCCAATTCTAATTATTTTTCTATAACAAAAATATCCTATTGGATAGTTTTCAGAATCTCCATTACTAACCCTTTGTGTATCTTGGTCTTCCTAACCATCCACTCGTTTTTTTTAATCTTTCATTAGGATAATACATCTATGCTATGGAAATAGTATAGAAAAACCCATACAATTGATCTTTTAAACCCGCTTCAAGCCGCGATGACTAATCCGCCAATCTTGGGGTAAACAGTCTTGACTGCTTATGTTTACTTTCACTTAATTCTTGTACATAGGAAATGAGATTTCATTCTTTTAACAGCAAATCTGTAAGCCGTTTTATTTCACTCATATAACTATCTGGTTTAATTCATGAATCCAATGATGAATAAAAAAATAAATATTCAAATCATTTTACTTTCTTGTTAGAAAGAAAAGAAATGGGGGAATTTTTATGTCTCACCGAATCACACGTAGAGATATTGATAATACACATAGAGTTAATGGTATTTCATAACTAATTGATTGAGCAGCAGCCCTTAATCCACCTAAAAAGGAATATTTATTGTTTGATCCATATCCTGACATAAGCAATCCAACGGGAGCAAGACTTGAAATGGCGATCCATAAAAAAACACCAATACTAAGATCAGCTAGAATAAAGCGATAGCTAAAAGGAATTATTGAATAACTTAGTAAAATGGATATGACTGCTATAGATGGACCAATACTGAATAAACGAGTATCTCCTCTAGATGGAAGAAGATTTTCTTTGAAAAGTAGTTTTGTACCGTCGGCTAAAGCTTGAAGAATTCCCAAAGGCCCCGCGTATTCGGGGCCAATACGTTGTTGTATTCCTGCGGATATTTCTCTTTCTAACCAAACAATTACTAGAACACCCAGTGTGATTCCTAATACAAGAAGGAAAATAGGGACAAGCATCCATATGATCCCATAAACTTCTTTTAAGGATTCCAATCTGGAAAACGAATGGATAGCTTCTATTTCTATTATATCAATTATCATTTCAACGATCAACTTCTCCCATAATGATATCTATACTACCTAGTATCGTCATAATATCAGCCAATTTCATTCTTTTAACTAACTGCGGAAGAATTTGCAAGTTGATAAACCCCGGCGGTCGGATTTTCCATCTCCAAGGAAAAACACTCTGATCTCCGATCAGAAAAATTCCCAATTCTCCTTTTGGTGCTTCGACTCTTACATAAAGTTCTTGCTTCGACAATTCAAAAGTGGGCGAAGGCTTTTTACTAATAAATCGATATTCAAAATCATTCCATTCAGAGTCTTTTATTCTATCAAAGCGCCGGCTTTCTAAATTCTCATAGGGCCCCCCTGGAATTCCTTCCAAGGCTTGTTGGATTATTTTTATGGATTCTGTCATTTCACTGATTCGTACTAAATAACGAGCTAATGAATCCCCTTCTTTTTGCCATTGAATCTCCCAATCAAATTCGTCATAACACTCATAGCGATCAACTTTACGAAGATCCCATTGTATTCCGGAAGCTCGTAGCATTGGCCCCGATAAACCCCAATTTAGTGCTTCTTCTCCGCCAATAATACCTATGCCTTCAACTCGTTTTAAAAAAATAGGATTTCGTGTAATAAGCTTTTGATATTCAGCAACCCCGGTTAAAAAATAATCGCAAAAATCCAAACATTTATCTATCCAGCCATAAGGTAGATCAGCAGCGACTCCTCCGATACGAAAAAAATTATGCATCATGCGCATACCGGTAGCAGCTTCGAATAGGTCATATATCAATTCTCGTTCTCGAAAAATATAGAAAAAGGGGGTCTGTGCCCCAATATCTGCCATAAAAGGGCCAAGCCATAACAAATGGGAAGCGATACGACTCAACTCCAGCAAAATAGCTCTAATATAGCTAGCCCTCTTAGGTACTTGAATATTGCCTAGCTGTTCAGGTCCATTTACGGTTATTGCTTCTGTAAACATGGTAGCTAAATAATCCCAACGTGTTACATAAGGCAAATATTGTATAATTGTTCGATTTTCCGCAATTTTCTCCATTCCTCTATGTAAATAACCTAATATAGGTTCACAGTCAATAACATCTTCACCGTCGAGAGTAACGATCAGTCGAAGAACACCATGCATTGATGGGTGGTGAGGCCCCATATTCACTATCATAAGGTCGTTTCTTGTAATTGGTGTAATCATAAGTTTTTACCGAGTCAGTCTTCCATGCATTTCTGAAAGTAAAAAGAAGTTCATTCAAATTTAAACGACTAGGCTCATCAAATGGTATCATGCTTCAAGTTAACGAGTTTTTATTTCTCGAATATCTAACTCATCTATTAATTCTTTATAGCGCCCTCTACTTCTTTTTGACAAATAGGCTAGTAGTCGTTGACGTTTTCCCAAAATTTTCCGCAAACCTCTCTGAGATGAAAAGTCTTTTTTGTGCAATTGTAAATGTGAAGTAAGTCTCCTTATCTTAGTGGTGAAACTGAATACTTGAAATTCAACAGACCCCTTATTTACTTCGTTTTCTTTTTGAGAAATAATCGAAATTACTGAATTTTTTACCATAAAAAAATACCCCTTTTTCCTTGTACAGATATGGATTTTACCGATCAGTAATAATAATGCTATTAATTTTTTTTTTATGTGGTATATACAATAATTTAATCTAAATAACTCTTAATTTTAGGAATTAAAACCAATTAATCCAATTTTCAATTTCAAATTCGATTTAGATAGGAATAGAAAACGATTGGTACATTTTCGTATCGAAGAATTTAGACCTAAAATTTAGAAGTTTCTGTTAATTCATTTCTAGATCTAATTGAAATATTATTCATATTCATAGTCATTTCATATTGGACACTACAATGAGATGTGAGACAAGAAAAGCACGTGACCTGTATATTTGTTTACTTTCATATACCCTATAAATGAAATTCTATTTATAGGATATATAGAAAAAATGTATTATTCACAGAATTTCAATCGCGGGTACAGATGTATTCTTAACATACTGAAACGACTACCATTATTGGTATCAAACCAATAACGATTCATACAAGCTAAATCTTCTAATCGATAATTAGGCCAAAGAAAGAGCTTTAATTTCATTAATTGATTTTTCTCTCTATCAAGATGGCTATTGTCATGTGAAACTTGGCTCCTGTTTGTTACATTCTTTTCATTCCAAAATACTAGATTTCTATCTATATAATTTATATTCTTTGAATTGAAACAAATTAGAATTCTTACTTTTTTACGACGTTTAAACGATAAAATATTTTCCGGAACAAGTAAATCAAAATGCTTTTTGTCTCTATTTTCGGTTATTCTTTGATGTGGTAAAATAGTCTCATCCAAATTTTTCTTAGAAACATATCTTTGCTCTTGATATTTTTGATTAATTTGATGCTTACTCTTATGAAGCAACGAAATACCTATGGTTTGGTACATAATAAATTGTCCTTCTTTTTTGCCAGACAAACGAAGTGGTTCTACAACTAATACTCCTTTCTTCATCAATTCTGAGAGAGTTAAATTCTTTTGAATCAACATTATATCCAAACTCATTTCTCTCTTTTGAATGGAGGATATAGTAATTTTTCTTGGATCTATCAGTCTAAGCAGGAGACAATAGATCTTGATATTATTGATCATTCTTTGATTCAAAGTTGCGTCCCATCTCAATTGAAAAAGCAAATAATGTTTTAGGAAGAAATCTAGTTCTGCTTCTGTATTGCTTTTGTATTGTTTTTTCTTTTTCCCCTTTTTCATGTTCGAGCTTGCATAATTTTCTTCAATATCTTTTTGTTGTGAGAAAACAGATCCGCGATCTCCTTGGCTTATAGGTTCTTTTTCTTCTTCATTTCGAGGCTCTTTATTCGATGCTATCAACAAATTTATCTTTTTCTTTTCATTAATATTTTTACTACTATTTAAATTTAGAAGAAGGAATTTGCTTGGTATAAACCAAGGTTTCATTTTATATGCCTTATAAAGTAGCACAAATTCCGGGAAGAGCCAAAATTCCAGATTTGATATAGGGCGCTTTAGCATTTTTTCATTCATTCCCATCCAATCAAAAAACCCTTTGTGATAATTTGGTGAATTGGTTTCTGGAATCATAAGATAAAAAAGATTTTTTTTAGAAATTATTTGAGAGTTGTTAGTACGAATGTGAGCATTTTGATACCTATTGGTATCAATTAGGATCCAGGCCTCAATATCTACTTTTTGTCTAAGATAAAAATTAAAAATTTTCCAATCAAAATATTTTCTATCAGCCGGTTTTTCCATATATGAAATATCAACCTGCCTTAGATCATTTGGAATAGGGATGTTCCTCCGTATATCAAAAAGGTCTTTTTTAGACCTGTTATAAGTATCAGAAATTTCTTGCTTCTTATTTGCTTGAAAGGGAGGTCTATAAAAAAAGCATTCCGCTTTATTTTCATAATTAATAAATTTATATGATAAAAGATTATATCTATAGTATTTTCGAAAATTATCTTTTTCATTAGATAATAAATCTACTTCAGGTTGTTTTTTGGAACCAACTAACAGGTCTTTTTCGTATGAATGCTGATTTTCCTTTTTGACTATACAACGCTGGCGAACTCTATTTCGCCATTTTTCTGGTATTAATTTAGACCATCTAATCTGAGATAAATGATATTGAAAAGGTCCTTTTAACCAGTTTTTCCATTGATTCGTTTCATAGCGCGGAAGTTTCTTATTTGCTAATTTCGAATGAACCATTCCTTGTCTTTCAAAAGAATCCTTTATTTTACACTTAATAAAAGGGGGTATTCTTTGATATTGAACAACAGATCTTACCGGGTTACTAATTTGGATTTGTGATAATTTGTAAAATACATATGCTTGTGACATGTAGGATAAGTCATAAAAAATATGTGAATTTTCTTTAATATTATTAATCTTATCAAGTGGCTTTTTTATAGCCGAAATACATGAAATTGGAGTTTTCTTTGTTGTATTAATTTTTTCTTGTTTTCTTTCATTATTGTAAATCAATTTCTCAATAAATTTTTTTGTTAATTTAAGAAAAAGTTCTGTATTTATTCTGGGAATATTAATGATAGATAAAAATATATTTGCATAGATTTTTTCAATAAAAATTTTTAAAAAGGAGGGTAATTTACATATTAATCGAGCATTTCTTCTTTTTAATATTTGCCATTTTTCAAATCTTTTAGCATTATAACTTTTTTTGTTAGGACTAAGATTTTTTATTCTTGGAGTTACTTTTTTTTTCTCTTTTGAGATTCTTTCTATTTGATTTCGGACTTTACTTGTTCTATCAGCGAGATCCTTCGTTTTTTTTTCTGTCAATGGAGAATTTGTCCAAGCTGGAGATGCAATTTGACTAAATGATTTGTGAATTATCTCATTGCTTATCATAGAATCTTTTTCTTCTTTAAGTTCGCTCGATTTATATACTTCTCTTAATCTAAACAATAGAATTGGATTTACTTTTGAAAGTTCTTTTATTATTTTTTTTATAAAAACAATACCTCCGATAACCCATTTTTTGATTTCTTTTGAAACCTTTCGAAGTAATTTTGTTTTTTCTTTGAAAACTGTTAGAACTCTAAAATACTTCTTTTTAAATTTTGCCATTTCTTTTTTGAATTCCTTAAAAATGGGTTTAAAAAAAGAAGGACGTTTTCGGGGCGCACCAAAAGGAAGTTCCGCTTCCATTCCCCAAATTGTTAAAAAACAAAAATCATCTTTTTCTTTTTTCTTTTTCATTAGATCTTTTTGAGAGGATCGTAGTTTGGATTTGCGCCAAGGTTTCAGACAGAAAGGAAACAATATTTTTATCTGAATACCATCTGTCAACCAATTTTTTGGAAATTCTGTTTCGGATAATGCAACACCGTTATAGGTACATTTAAGATGTATCTCTCTATTCCATTCCTGGAAATCCTCAGCCCATTCAGGAAGTTGGAATAGGAGTATACGTCCAATATTTTTTGTAATTATTAAAAAGGGTAATAGAATCCTTTTTCTAAAAATAGATTGAGTTAGTAACATACAACCTCTTATTACTTGCGCAAGTGGAATGCTATCCCAGGCCTCTGCTATCTCTATTCGCACTTTTTCCTTTCTTTTGTTCTTTTCTTTTTTTTCTTCTCTTTTTGTTTGTTCTTTTGTATACTCTACTATTTTGAACGCTTCTCCCTTATCTAACCAATTTCGAAAAATAGGTTTAATCAATCCGGAAATATCAAAAGAAAAAAGAGGGAATTTTTGTAGTCTTTCAAAAAAAAGAGGGGAATGCACATTTGCTTGAAACAATTCTGAAATAACTATTTTACGCCTTTGAGCTCGCATAGAACCTTTGATTATACCCCTCCGAAAGTCTGATTGTTGTGAATAACGTATCAAAGCCACTTCGTCTATTTGATCGGGCATATTAGTATCCGTAATATTAGAATCACTATTCTCCGGGTTAGCAGTAAAAATCACTACACGTTTGCCCTTTCTTGAACGAATTTGATGATCTACTGGTACGTTTTC